TAAAAAATATATTATAATAAAAAAATAGAATAAACAAACGTTCAAAATTTATATATTCTAACTCATAAGAATAACAACTTATTAGGATCAAATTATACGGTTTTTTTTATTATGAGTATTTCTAAATACTAATAGAAGGAATATCTGTATTCTCCAAATATGAATACTAAGAAAGGAGGGTTATGAAAACCCCGAAAGCCCCCTATCGGATTTGAACCGATGACTTACGCCTTACCATGGCGTTACTCTACCACTGAGTTAAAAGGGCTTTTTTTTTCAATTCCTGACTGAGTCACTATACGGATAAACTCGATATATGTACATATATTCTATACATACGTATATGCAATAGACTCATAACGGGTTGTGGAATATTCCGTTTTTCTTTACCTAGTATAGTTAAAAAGGTTTATTGATATCACTGCAATAAATAAATTGTTTCAATTTCACAATGGCCCTAATTACTTTTATTGAATTTCCCCCATCCGAACTTAATTCACTTGATATATGTACTTCCCAATTTGATTTAGGCATAGATCCAAGATCTTTCATCGAATCATATGATCAAGAGATTCTACTTGTCTTCTGAACCAAATTAATTAGGTAAAAATTTTTACTTTTTTATTCCGGATTTCCATTTCTCTTTTTTAAATTTCCTAGTTTAGTGGGGAGATATAGATAGGTATATATCATCTTAACAAAGGTAAATCAATGAATGAAAAGTCGAAGAAATGAAGTTAAAACCTTTTATTAAAGACAAATTACTTCATGCAAGTATCTTTAACTTCATATTCTTTTGGTCTTTTTTTTTTATTTATTAGATAATAAAAAGAAAAGAATCTCACTTTCCGGATTTCTATAATAAATTCGCAATTTTTCTAATTTATATAGAATCCCTATAGAGAAAATAGAATGGCGATTTGAATCAATGATTCAGGACTAGAAACAAGGAATCAATAAATTATATGGAATCATGAACGACAGAAAGATCCGTCAGATCTAGTCATATCATTCTATTATATTGACAATTTCTAAAAACTAGTCATATTATGAGCATAGTATGGGTCGGTCAGGAAAACATGCCCCCATCGTCTAGTGGTTCAGGACATCTCTCTTTCAAGGAGGCAGCGGGGATTCGACTTCCCCTGGGGGTAGGGTACTATGAAAGGAAGTTGATCATGGATTCTAAATAACCTTAGAAGTGATTGTTCCTGGGTCGATGCCCGAGCGGTTAATGGGGACGGACTGTAAATTCGTTGGCAATATGTCTACGCTGGTTCAAATCCAGCTCGGCCCAAAAAAGCGCTGATCCACCATGAATGGATATAACCCATTTATTTTCCAGAAAGAACGAATACGCAGAAAAAAAAGTAAAAACTTTCTAATATACCCCTACTTCGCTTTTTTTATTTTCTCTTTTTCCTTGAAAAATGGATTCTCAATCGATTTGAGAATAACAACACGGATTACTAGTAATCCGTGTTGTTATCACTAAGCATTAACAGCACTATCACTAAATACGCGGATCCCTGTTCCAACGCCGAAATTAAAAATGGAGGTGCTTTGCATGAAATCAAAATAATATGAATATACTTTTTAGAGGGATTGTAGTTCAATTGGTAAGAGCACCGCCCTGTCAAGGCGGAAGCTGCGGGTTCGAGCCCCGTCAGTCCCGACGTATTCAATATATACTCAATTCATCCCTTCTTTTTCGGAGAAAAGGGTATAGGGAACATAATTTCATTCCCAAAAGGAATCTTTAGTTATTTTTTAGCATTTATCATCAAACAAATCCGTTCTATTTTAAATAGTAACAATTGGTGGGAGAGAGACATATGTGAATTAGTACAATTATTGGGGGAAGCATATTAAGAATTCCAGTAGATACTCTACTGCTAGATACTCTACTGCATTTTTTTTATTGCTCCTCATCCTTGTAATGTATAACAATACTAATGTATAACAATACTAACAATACTATATGTTTATTTTTTAACTAGGAGCAGCTTTTGTACTAACATTAGAAAATGAATTAAACATAGTTACCCTGATAGAACCCATTCAGGTTAAACCCATTTTTTGGTTCCAATTGTGTGGAATCTTAATTACTAAAAAGAATCTCTTCCCACCGAGCAAGGGAATGCATCCTTTTTCCTTCGGGTCCAAAGAAAAAACGAAAAAAATAGTGAAATTTATGGAATATTCGATCTTTTATACCAAGACCAAGATTCATATTTGTCAGACTTCTTTGGTTGCCAAGAAAGCTAGATCATTAACCTTCAAAAAGGAATTTCGAACTTAACTCGGTCCTTTTTTCATTTCACGTCGATGGGTTGGTAACCAAAAAAAGTGCCCAAATAGGAAAAAATACTTGATTGGATGATTGTACAAAAAAGGTGATGGATTGTTGGTATATTTTAATATATAAAGTCAAGAAGAGAAAACCGGATAAGAACTAAAACAGTCTTGATTAGATCATTAATCCAAAATACAATTTTTTATTCGGTATGGATAAAGGACCCTCCTATGTTATACTATTCAATTCTTGACGATTAATCCATTTGATAGCTCAGATATTCTTATTCATGATATTGATCTGATTCAATATCATCGCGATGTAATTCATCTCATTGAATTTCCCAGCGAAAGATTGATTCCTCATCTCTATGGGATTAAATCCCGAGTTATTGCGAAAAAAAAAAAGAGAAATAATGATATTATGGAAGTAAATATTCTTGCATTTATTGCTACTGCACTATTCATTCTAGTTCCTACTGCCTTTTTACTTATCATATATGTAAAAACCATAAGTCAAAATAATTAATTTGAATGAAACTTGACTTCGTATTCTTAGTTCTTAGTAATGATTGAATAAATAAAAAATCAATAAATAAAAGCGTCGTCTTTTGATTCTTAATGAAATGAGCGAACGACAATCAGCAATATTCTATGAGATCTGATAGTATGGTAGAACGAAATAGAAATCTATTTCGTTCTACCATACTATTAACTGTTTTAGTTTTAGTGAAGTATAGAACGTCGGCTTCTATAGATTAATAATAGATCAATCAAAATATTGATCTTCAGATGTCATATATGGAATATGAATTAGGTATATGTAATCTTAATATTACCCGATTCTAATTCTTTGTTTCATACATTTCATTTGTATTGATTGATTACAATCAAGCTCAAAAAAGCAAAAGACAACTCTTAGTCTTACCATTCGAATTCCAGGGTTTCTTATAGTTTTTTTTAGTTCAAATATGAACTATGAATCCTGATATACATCCAAAGAATAAAATCAATGAAGTAAAAAGCAATATGGGTATATATAATACTTAGTCATTTTTTTGACATTATGAAGAAGTAATTAGTTACACCACTAACCAATAATTCAAGGAGTTCCATGTGAACGGAACTTATTCGGATTTAGAAAAGGAGTCGTAAAAATGATTGAACATCGAAAGTGCGTATCTATTTCTTTTCAAAAAAGTGCTCCTTTCTTTTTCAAAAAGAAGCATAAAAAAAAAATAAAAGGGAATCCGCTCTTACTCATTGTCGATATATGTGGTAAAATTTGGTTGGTTTATTAATTTAGTAAGAATTCGGTTGCAATCTCTTTCTGTATCCTCTTTACTCTCGGAATACGAGCAGAAGAATCGTTGAAATATCTGTTTGATTGAAATGAAAAAAGAGTATTAGTCATATAGTACATTACTATACCAGACCAGAATACAATGGAACTTTGAAATAAAGATGTTTGAATTAAATAAACAAATGTAATAATTTAAAGCGCTTTACAGAACTATTTAGAAAACAATTGATAAAGTTTGATTCATCACCTTAACTTAATTAGTAGTACTTAGAGTCCACTTCGTCCCCACACTACGAGTGAAAGGGAAAATGTAAAGATTACCATTAAAGCAGCCCAAGCAAGACTTACTATATCCATGTGAATGATGTCCCCTATTTCGATAAATATGAAGGAATTAGTCCATTATTGTTCACTAATAATAGTGGATCAATAGTGAACAGTCAAAAAGGATTCGGACCCAAGACTCTTGATAAATCAATACACTAAATACACTTCGAATAAGTTTTTATATGATTTTTCTAGTAGAAACAGGAAACATTAAGCCTACACAAAATGGGCCTTGCCATTCGTGGAAGTAGTAAGGGAATGTTATTAATTGAACACATAGATAATAAAAGCTATTCTTTCTTTTGTTGACCTTCATAAGTAAAAGACATAAACAATATGGAATGAAGATCAATCATTTATCCCTATCTTTCCTATTTGATTTCATTTTTACTATCCCCCGATTGGTTCAAGAGTAACAATCGGGGGAGAGCCTATTTCATTCTTGGCTAGAGGTTAGTGAAAAAAGTCTTTATTTTTTCACTTTTTTTTCTAAAAAAGCCAATTAACCATTCAATCTAATATTGATTGAATGCCTGGGCATTTATAGGCTTTCATGAGTCTGTATCCAAAGTATTTTCCTGCTCTTTTCACACCCACTAATTCGCTTGCCTGTCCGGCTTAGTTCAATTTAAGCTAAGATCGAGAAGATCCAGTCCGTAGACACTCCATTGTATTTGAAGGACTTCCAAATTATCTTCCACTAGAATTAGAATCTTGAATCTTAGACGCAAGGATTTAAATCCTTTTGAGTTTTGAGAAGCGACAGATGCTTAGAATCAAGCAAGTATCAACAGTTCTTTTACGTCTGTGAGGGAATAATCCATTGAGTTATATATTGGCCGAACATAATAAGGAATTTGGAGTCTTGTGTTGATCAGGCGACACCCGGATTTGAACTGGGGAAAAAGGATTTGCAGTCCCCCGCCTTACCACTCGGCCATGTCGCCAAAATGATATAAACTAGACTAAAACTTTTCCCCTCTGGAAGATTACTAAACTTATTTTTTTATTGTACTTGCTCCTTGAATTCCATTTTCTCTTAATATCTTTCCTAAAAGAAATTCTTTTTTTGATT